GGTCTACAGCCATTATGTGGCATAGGGGTTACATCCCGTACGAAAGTTAATAGTATACCACTTCTACGAATAGCTCGTAATGCTGCGTCTCTTCCGAGACCGGGACCTTTTATCATGACTTCTGCTCGTTGCATACCTTGATCTACTACTGTACGAATAGCATTTGCTGCGGCAGTTTGAGCGGCAAAGGGTGTCCCTCTTCTCGTACCCTTGAATCCACAAGTACCGGCCGAGGACCAGGAAACCACCCGCCCCCGCACATCTGTAACTGTGACTATGGTATTATTGAAACTTGCTTGAACATGAATAACTCCCTTTGGTATTCTACGTGCACTCTTACGTGAACCTATACGTACATTCCTACGTGAACCAGTTCTCGGTATAGCTTTTGCCATATTGTATCATCTCATAAATATGAGTCAGGAATATATGGATATATCCATTTTATGTCAAAACAGATTTCTTATTTGTACATTGAGCCCTTTAGCGGGTCTGATTATCCTTGTCTTTGTTTATGTCTCGGGTTGGAACAAATTACTATAATGCGCCCCCGCCTACGGATTAGTCGACATTTTTCACAAATTTTTCGAACGGAAGCTCTTATTTTCATATTTGTCATTCCTTATCTTAATTCTTTTTTGGTAGAAAATAAGTTTCTTGCAATTTTGCATCTCGAATCGTATCGAATAAAAATGACCTAATCTTTCGAATCCTTGTTTCGGAGTCGATAAATTATACGTCCTCTGGTTGAATCATAACGACTTACTTCAATTTTGACTTTATCTCCTGGCAGTATCCGTATAAAACTACGTCGGATCTTTCCTGAAACGTAACCTAGAATCAGATCTTCATTATCTAACCGAACTCGGAACATGCCATTGGGAAGCGATTCAGTAATTAAACCTTCATGAATCCATTTTTGTTCTTTCATTTCAGGTAAAGCCCCCCTGAAGTATCAATTAATGGAGGAAAGACGATATTAGACAACTCACCCCCTTTCTTTTTTTTTTTACAAATAGGAAGAGGTTTCGGATCCCATTTGGATATTAAATGGATTACCATATATAACACAAAATTTCTCCACCGATTCGTTCTAGTCGAGCCTCCCGGTCTGTCATTATACCCCGAGAAGTAGAAAGAATTACAATTCCCATCCCACCTAAAATTCTAGGAATTCGTTGAGAGTTAGAATAGATTCGTAAACCGGGTCTACTGATCCGTTTTAAATTTAAAAAATTTCTATAGGGTATTTTCCCATTCCTTCTATGTCGAAGGGTTAAAACCAAAAAATATTTGTTTTTTTCTCGATGTTTTCTGACGTTTTCGATAAAACCCTCTCGGAAAAGTATTTTAACAATATTTTCGGTAATATTAGTAGATGCTATGCGAACAACTCTTTTTCTATCCATATCAGCATTTCGTATAGAGGTTATTATCTCAGCAATAGTGTCTCTACCCATGATGAACTAAAATTATTGGTGTCTCAAAATTGGATATAATCAACATGTTTTTCTTTTTTTTTTTTTTATTGATTTATGAATAGGAATTTTGCAAGGTATATGCGTGAGACACAATCTACGAATTAATCTAGTTCTTAATCTATTTCTTTCAAATACCCCAAAGATATCACGATCTCATTTTATTTTATAATACCTCGGGAGCTAATGAAACTATTTTAGTAAAATTCAATTGTCTCAATTCACGGGGGATTGCCCCAAAAATTCGAGTTCCTTTTGGATTTCCTTCTTGATCAATCACAACTGCAGCATTGTCATCATATCGTATTATCATACCGCTGTCACGTTTTAGTTCTTTACAGGTACGAACAATTACAGCTCTCACTACTTCTGATTTTTCTAGGGGCATATTTGGTACTGCTTCTTTAATCACAGCAACAATAACGTCACCAATATGAGCATATCGACGATTACTAGCTCCTATGATTCGAATACACATCAATTCTCGAGCCCCGCTGTTATCCGCTACATTTAAATGGGTCTGAGGTTGAATCATATCAAATTTTTTGTTTATTCTTCCAATGCAAAGGATGAAGAAAATAAAAGAAATATTGTTTGTCCCAAAAAAAGAAACCTGCGTTTTTGTTTCATCCCTAAGATTCATCTCTGTCGGTTCTATATTTTTATCCCGAAATAATAAATTGAGTTCGTATAGGCATTTTAGATGCTGCTATTAAAATAGCCCTTCTAGCTATATTTTCGGTTACTCCACCCATTTCATATAGTATTCGCCCCGGTTTAACAACAGCTACCCAATATTCAGGGGATCCTTTCCCCGAACCCATACGTGTTTCAGCAGGTCTTACTGTAACTGGTTTGTCTGGAAATATACGGACCCATATTTTTCCACCACGGCGTGCATTTCGTGTCATTGCTCGTCGACCTGCTTCGATTTGTCTAGATGTGATCCAAGCAGGTTCAAGTGCCTGAAGAGCATATTTACCGAAACAAATATGATTCCCTCGATAAGATATTCCCTTCATTCTTCCTCTATGTTGTTTACGGAATCTAGTTCTTTTGGGGTTATAGTTGATGGTTGTTTCAGAATTCCATCTCTACTACAGAACTGGACGTGAGAGTTTCTTCTCATCCAGCTCCTCGCGACTAAAAGGATTCAAAATTGAATTTCAATTAATTTGAATAGATATTTGAATAGATAAGATATTAGTAGATATTAGAACATTTTTATAAAAAAAAATGTTTCTAATGTGCTAATAAATCTTGATTTTCTTTTGTCCTTTATCCAAAAAAAAGAAAGTTTTCGCGGGCGAATATTTACTCTTGCAATCTCTATTTCAGTCGTAGCACTTGCTCATGACTTCTCAGAATAGATGAATTGATTTCCGGTTCATTTCGCCATCCCGACTAGTGAATCAGTAAGATTCATTTGTTCAATAAAATCTTTTGCATTCACAGGTTACATCGTTCCCACCGCTTCGTATTTAATGGTTAGGTCAGAATTCTACAACGGAGCTCATAATCTAATTTATTCTTGAGTCAACCTTCTTAGTCTTTATTGGCTCGAAGCTCTTGATTTTTTTCTTCTATAACTATAAGAAGGATTCATTTAATGTTTCATTATGGATGAATCAATTAGTATTGATGCTTTATTACATTGTCTTTTATGAGATGACTCATAGACCTTACATATTGGAATTCTATAATTCTATATCATTGATATTCTTTTTCTTTCTTTCTCTCATCCTTCCATTTATCCACACCTTTCTTCTGTATTTTGCTTTCAACTTAGAATTCAAGTTTATTCAAAAAAAATTCAGTTGCTACAAAGATATGATCGATTTCTCATATCTTGACTGGGTCTTTAGATCCAGATAATACGAAGTGATGAGTTGGTTTTCATACTACCGGGCTGGTCTTTTTTGAATCCTAACCCTAAAAAAACCAACGAGTCACACACTAAGCATAGCAATTATATGAAAAGTTCAATCGAATTTTTATTCAACCCTATAGAATTAAGAATTAGAATTGCTTGCGTTGATTGGCCAGAAAAAGAATTAAAGTTTTCTTATTCTTCTTCCTTGTCTATAAAAATCCAAATTTTGATGCCTAATACCCCATAGATAGTCCGAACTGTATAGCAACAATAATCAATTTTAGCTCGAATAGTTTGTAGGGGAACTCTACCCTCTCTGATCCATTCGACACGTGCAATTTCTTTTCCGTCGATACGACCTGCAATTTGTACTTGAATTCCTTTTGTATCTGCTTGTTCAGTTAATTCAATAGCTTTTTTCATTGCTTTTCGAAATGAAACTCTATTCTTTAATTGTCCGGCTATAAATTCCGCAAGAATATTAGGGTTTCCGTAAGGTTTTGCAATTCTTGTGATAGCAATGTTAAGTTTTCGGTTCACATAATGAAATTCTTTTTGTAGATTCATCTGTAATTCTTCGATTCCTTGCGGTTTACTTTCGATTAATAACTTTGGGAATCCCATAAAGATTATGACCTGGATCAAATCGATTCTTTTTTGAATCTCTATACGTGCAATTCCCTCGGCGCCGGAGGATATTCTCATATTTTTTTGTACATAATTTTTGATAAAATCTCTTATTTTTTGATCTTCTTGTAGACCCTCAGAATAATTTTTTGGTTGTGCAAACCAAAGAGAATGATGACTTTGGGTTGTACCAAGTCTGAAACCAAGTGGATTTATTTTTTGTCCCATACTACCCCACTACTATACATATCGTGATATACCATAGTTGTCTTTTTCCATCTAGGTTTTTTTAACGAATATAGTGATACAAATTCATATTCATCTAAAGATATATCTTTCACTACAATAGTTATATGGCAGGTAGTTCTTTTTATCGCATAGCTACGTCCTCGAGCTCGAGGTTTTAATTTCTTCGCGGTAGTACCTTCGTTAACCTCAGCTTTACTAATTATTAAATTGGCTTCGTCGGAACCCAGAATGGAACCAGCATTTGTTGCTGCAGAATAAACCAATTTAAAAATTGGATAACATGCTCTATAGGGCATGAGTTCTAGTATCATAAGTGTTTCCTCATAGGAACGTCCGCGAATTTGATCAATTACTCTTCTTGCTTTGTCTGCAGATATAGATATATGTCGACCTAACGCGTATACTTCCGTTTTTTTCTTCCGTATGCTACCTAGCGGACGCAGAGGAGGGTAGTCTTCCGTTTTTTTCCTGTTTAGTATCCTATTTAAAAAATTTGACATAAGGTTTCTCTCCTACTAATGAATCATAAGTATCTATCCAGATTTTTTTAAGATGAGATTAACGACGAGATTTATTATCACTTTTTGCATGTCCTCGGAAATTTAAAGTAGGTACAAATTCTCCCAATTTGTGACCTACCATACGATCTGTTATATAAATAGGCAAATGCTCCTTACCATTATGAATAGCAATCGTATGGCCGATCATTGTGGGTATAATGGTAGATGCACGGGACCAAGTTACTATTATTTCTTTTTCTGCTTTTTTATTAA